TGCAAGAGATCCTTTCTTAACATCGAGCATATTGGTACTAGAGAGAAATGATAACTCCAACAATTTCTTTGTTCTCAGCGCCCCCGAATTTCCGGGAATGAGTCACTTCAACAGCCTTCGATGGTTCTACGGGTATCCAAAATACAAACACGATGGATGTTTGTTGTCCCAACCATTCTTCGTAGTCCCGAGCCTGTTAAGGAAAGGGATAATGTCTCAGAAAGTTTTTGTTTATGGATTCCGGGGTGTAGTGCTTCTTCTCCTATGCTGCCTATTGGTACTAGTAGCGTAGGATTGACCTGTAATAACGAACCGATAGGTATAAACCTTCGCTTAATACTAGAATCGACAATTCAAACTTAGTATCTGAGGCTGCATTAATCGAGGATACACAACAGAAGGAGTTGTTCTATTTCCAAACTTTACCTTCAACAAGCGTAGATTTCTTTTTCTTTTTATCCTGATCCCGAATCGTGTGTCTTTCTCGTAAGACTAAGAGGAATAAAAAAATCAAATCGCACCATCTCTGTAATAGGTAAATGCCTCTTTTTCTCCTGAAGTTGTCGGAATTATTCGTAATAAGATATTGGCTACAATTGAAAAGGTCTTATCAATAAAATTTCCATTTATCCGTGGTCTAGGCATAGGCAGCAATCCATTCGAAAATTCTTAGCATTCCCTCTCTCTCATGGAAACAGGATCCCAAACGAAAAGAATGGTACAGTACGAAATAACATAAAATTAGAGCCATTCAAAATAAAAAAATATGTACCTTCTATTCAACTATTCACTATTCAAATTGTTCCTTTTCACAGGAATTGATAAGAACTAAAAACAAAATAGTGCAACCTGATTCGATTTCATTCTAATGGAATCGTATAACCAACGAAGGAAACGATGCCGATGACATTGAAGTTACAGATTAGAAGAATCCACGAAATTTTGATGGAATTAGGATCCAAAGAAGAAAAAGGATCGAATACTCATAATAAGTCTATGATGCGAAGAGAATAACCGCCTATTTTATTTTGTCTTGTATACATAGCAAGGATACACGAGACAATCCAATATAGAAAAACAATCCCATAGAAAAGATAGTTTAGGAATTTGTACTAGATCTATGGCCTAGGAGTTTGTTGTTGATAACTCGAAACCTGGATTGGATAAGAAGTCTTAGGGTATCGAATCGTAGTCGAACTAGAATGATGATCTAAATAGATCCCTCAATCGGTCGATTTTTTCGAATTTGGAATTTCGTGATTGAATCGGGAAGAAAGGGATACGCCGACAAAGAAGAGAACCTTGTTTTGGCAAACAGGAAGAGTTAACCGTTTTCGCAAGTAAAGCAATTTTCTCTTTATCTCGGGAGCCTCGAAGGAAAGATCTTTCTTTGACTTGGATCAAAAATTTTCTATTTTGATAGCTTTTTATCGTTAGAGTTGATTAGTCAGACCTATCCAATCATTCAGATAAATGATTCGCAATTCACTCGGTTTTTGGGTCATAATTATTATGTAGGAGAGATGGCCGAGTGGTTCAAGGCGTAGCATTGGAACTGCTATGTAGACTTTTGTTTACCGAGGGTTCGAATCCCTCTCTTTCCGTGCCTTCACCCAAGGCACCGATCTTACTAACCACAAGAGATCAAATAAGAAGCGATATCAGTCTTCCACACAGTTAGACCGTTCTTTGATATAGATTCTCTATTCCTAATGGCTGTGGCACGTAAAAGACTGGAAAGAAAGGGGGAGATAAGGAAAGAAAATATCCCTCTCGATCTATGATACCGAAATAAGAGAAAAATACGGCTCAAACCCTTCTTTCTCTTAACCTTAGGTTAATTTACTTCGCCGAAAGGGAGCAAAGTTGTCCGCACTTTACCTTATTAGAAAAATTTTTTATTTTCGTTCGGCTTAAGTCTGACGAGAATAATATTCTACGACTAGCAATTCATTTATTTCCAAACCGACCCATTTACTATCTATTATTTGATTGACTAATCCTTTAGATTGCACTGGGTCAAGAGTTAAATGGTTTGGTAATTCCTCGTGAGGAGAGGAATCGAGAGAATTTTGAATTAGAACTTTAGATTTTTCGTCATCCTTTGCCGTAATAGTATCTCGGGGTTTGCAGCGATAACTTGGTATGTCTACGATTCGACCATTTACTAAAATATGTCGATGGTTAACTAATTGGCGAGCTCCCGGAATAGTCGGAGCCATACCCAATCGAAAAAGAATGTTATCCAAGCGCATTTCGAGTAATTGTAGTAAAACCTGACCTGTCGGACCTTTGGCCTTTCCGGCGATACGAACGTATTTAAGCAATTGGCGTTCTGTAAGACCATAATGAAAACGCAATTTTTGTTTTTCTTCTAGGCGAATACGATATTGGGGTTGTTTCCAAGACCCCGCTTGGTTTCTACGATCCTTTCGGTCTTTGGGACTTTTATTAGTTAGGCCCGGTAAAGCCCCCAGCCGACGTATTTTTTTGAAACAAGGTCCTCGGTAACGTGACATAAAGACTCCTTCCTCTTATTTATATTTCACTCTTATTGATGAAATTTCATTTTACAGAATAAAACTAAACTCAAACTGAACTAAATGAGAAATGAAATGAAAGTGACTCAAATGTATTATTAAAGAATAACGAGATGAATTGGATAAAGAAATATCCAGCTCTTTCCTTTATATTCTCTATATAGATATAGAAAAGAAAAGGATCTTTTTATGTCCTAGTTGGAAGTTCCTATAACCTAATAGAAATCGATGACTTTTAGCAAAAGCGGAAGACATTTTTTCACTAGTCTTTGATTTCAAAAGGACATTCTCAATGATGAAAAATCAAAAAAAAAGAAAGAGAGAAAAGCCTACTATCGGAATCGAACCAATGACCATCGCATTACAAATGCGATGCTCTACCCTCTGAGCTAAGTAGGCTGACATACGAGAAATTCGACACGCCTAGGAATTCAATAAACTCTCAGAATCCTTGCTTGCTATTAACTAATTAGAATGCCAGATTTTTTGAAATTTTGAGCTATTCATAATAAATATGAATCAAAAACAAGAAAATTATAGAATTTCAAAAAATCGGAAATCTTATAGAACATAACGATTAATTTGGGCCTATCGAATTTCGACTTCTTTCTCACAATACTATTATAGATTATTGAATAAGAAATGAATAAATATTCAATTTTTTTTTGTTTTTGAATTCAACCGACATTTGAAATTCTTTTGATTACCCTTCTCTCTTTTCTTCCCTATCATCTGTCTTGCAAATTCTAATTTTTGAATGGAATTTTTAGTTATAACAAATGAGACATGCCGCCGCTTTCATTCGGAAAGGTGGAATTTAGGACGAAAATCGACCGTTTAAGTAACGGAAATTACATAGAAAAATGATCGGAAGGAGGACAGATAGATATATGGGATGGATCCACTTATATTGAATTGTAGAGACATAAATGATAAAATAGTTTTTTGATTGGACCAAAAAGCAAAGATGAGAAACGACTTTTTCGAGATAGCAATAAGTCTCTACTAAATTCAATAGTGCCGGTAGAAATAAAAGACAAGTAGGAAGGACATCACAGTGAGATCCTAATCTCAAAGGGGGATATGGCGAAATTGGTAGACGCTACGGACTTAATTGGATTGAGCCTTGGTAGGGAAACTTACTAAGTGAGAACTTTCAAATTCAGAGAAACCCTGGAATTAACAAAAATGGGCAATTCTGAGCCAAATCCCGTTTTCTGAAAACAAAGAAAGGTTCGGAAAGCGAAAATCAAAAAGGATAGGTGCAGAGACTCAATGGAAGCTGTTCTAACAAATGGAGTTGATTGTCTTACGGTGGTAAAGGAATCTTTCTCTTGAAACTTCAGAAAGAGTGAAGGATAACCCTATATAATATACATAGGTAAGGTAATGCGTACTGAAATACTATAAAATATCAAATGATTAATGACGACTCGAATCTGTATTTGTTATATGAAAAATGGAAGAATTCTTGTGAATCGATTCAGATTGAAGAATAAAGAGACAAATCATTCACTCCAGAGTCTGATAGATCTTTTGAAGAATTGGATCATTGGACGAGAGAGAATAAAGATAGAGTCCCATTCTACATGTCAATTATTGGCAACAATGCAATTTATAGTAAGAGGAAAATCCGTCGATTTTAGAAATCGTGAGGGTTCAAATCCCTCTATCCCCAAAGAGCCCATTTCGCTGTCTAACGCTTGAGTCTATCCTTTTCTTTATATTGATCCTTTTTTTGTTAGCGCTTCCAAATTCCTTCTCTTTCCCATTCACCTACGCTCACTCTGAGCGGAAAGGTTTTTCTCTTCTCAGGAGTTTTGTGGGATAGATTATACGTGTACAAATGAACATCTTTGAGCAAGGAATCCCCATTCTGAATCATTCAAATGGGGATTTTTATTCATCCGGAAACTTACTAAGTTGTTCTTTTGACGATCCAATAAATTCCGGTACCTGGACGAGACTTTCTAATATCCTTTCAATTGACATATACCCAACTTCTCTAGTAAAATGAGGATGCAGTATCGGGAATAGTCGGGATAGCTCAGCTGGTAGAGCAGAGGACTGAAAATCCTCGTGTCACCAGTTCAAATCTGGTTCCTGACACACGATTCATTTGGTTGAGCCTCTATAAAGTAATTGATATGAATCGAGATACATTTTGATTAAATTCATAAAGAGTCTAGATCATAATACATATTAGCCCTATCAGTTTTTAGAGAGATATCCCATCTAGTTTAAGTTGATAGATGGGTAAAGACTTTCTTAGACAAAGTATCTAAGAAATGAGACTCTAGATTTCTATTCTTTTAACTTTGTGAGTTGATTTATCCTCTCCTTCAAAAAAAAACGAATAGAAATCGAATCTGATATCCTTTCATTCCCTTGTATTTTTTTTTTTCAAATTCTATTTTTGCATTGCCTCCTACATTACATGACTTTAGGAGAGTCCGTCTA